AGATGTTATTTGTAACAAGTAGTTTTGTTGGTTGGTTAATCGGTCACATTTTATTCATGAAATGTGTTGGCTTGGTATTAGTCTGGATACGGCAAAATTTTTATATTCGATCGATTATTCGATCTAATACGTACCTTCTTAATGTACTTATTCGAGCTATTAATGTACCTATTCGATCTAATAAGTACCTTAATGGAATTATTCGATCTAAGAGGTATAAGAAGTACAAGGACTCTGTGTCAGAATTGAAGGACTTTGTGTCAGAATTGAAGTACTTTGTGTTAGACTTGATAGATTCTATGGATCGAATCTTTAGTATTCTCTTATTTATTAGCTGTGTCTACTCTTTAGGCAGAATGCCGTCACCCATTTTTAGTAGGAAACTGCAAGAAACCTCAAAAACGACAGAAAGAGATGTAGAAATAGAAACAACTTTCGAAACGAAAGGGACTAAACAGGAACAAGAGGGATTCACCGAAGAAGATCCTTCTCTTTCCCTTTTTTCGGAAGAAAGGGAGGATCCGGACAAAATCGATGAAACGGAAAGGATCCGCGTGAATGGAAAGGACAAAACAAAGGATGAATTCCACTTTCACTTAAAAGAAGAAGATAAAGACCTCTTCTGGTTTGAAAAACCCCCTGTGAGTCTTCTTTTCGACTATAAACGATGGAATCGCCCATTGCGATATATAAAAAATTATCGATTCGAACATGCTGTAAGAAATGAAATGTCACAATATTTTTTTTATACATGTCAAAGTGATGGAAAACGAAGAATTTCTTTTACATATCCATCCAGTTTATCAGCTTTTTTTGAAATGCTACGACAAAAAATGTATTTTTATTTTTTTACAACAAAAAAATTTGTCTGTGATGAACTGGATAAATTCTTCTATGATGAACTGCATAATTATTATTGTTGGATTTATACCAATGAAAAAAAATGGAGGAGCCTAAGGAACGAGTTTAGAGATAGAATTGAAGCCCTAGACAGAGGATCTCCTTATCTGGATGTACTCGAAAAAAAGACTCGATTATGCAATAATAAAACGAAAGAAGAATACTTGCCTAAAATATATGATCCTCTCTTAAACGGATCCTATCGTGGAATAATGAAAAAATTTTATTTACCTTCAACCCTAAATGAAACTGCAGTAAAAAATTCGATAGAGACAAATTTTATAAATAAACTCAATAAAGTTCATAGTATCCTTCTTTTTAAGGGTAAGGAACTTAATGTTCATAATTTTGAAGAATTGTACCAGAAATTGGAAGGGAAAATAGCTACATTGGAAGAGAAATTGGTACAGAAATTGGACCAGAAATTGGAAGAGAAATTGGGACAGAAAATATATACATTGGATAAAAAATCATTAGCAAGAGAATTGAGTCTTTTAATCGATGAATTTGCTGAAGAATCAACATCAAATTTGAAAGGAATTTCTTTATTTCCGGAACAAAGACGAATTGATTCAGAAGATCCAGAAAAAGTTTTGAAATTTTTAATCGAAAGAGTCATAATTGATCCCATCATTCAAACAATATGCGATGCAGCCATAATTCCTCCCATGGAAAAAACAACTCGAAAAAAATCGATTGGAATAAAGAAAAAAGTCCCCCGATGGTCATACAAATTATTCAGCGAGGTAGAACAACTCGGAAAAACTGCAACAACGGAAGAGGGGGAAGAGTGGATAGTAGATCATCAAATTCGCTCGAGGAAAGCGAAACGTATAGTTCTTTTTACGCAGGGTCCAGAGAATGCCGACCCTAGTATCAAAGCTATGACGAAGCCTGATGAAATAGAAGAAGTGGATATGATAGATTATCCCTATGAAGCGGATTTTCGTCGAGACATAATCACAGGTTCTATGCGTGTTCAAAGACGTAAAACCCTTACGGGGAAAATGTTTTTCTTATATCCGTATTCCCCACTTTTTTTCGACAGAGTAGGATTTTTTTGGGATGTTCTTTTCGAACCATTCATATTATCAGGAATTGAGATTTCCGACCTAATACAAGACATTTTTAGAAAGGGTATAAAAGGAAGCGTAGCAAAAATAAGAAAGAGGTTGAAAAAACAAAAAAAAAATGACATGGAGGAAAACAAAAGCTACGAAGAAATTCAAAAAGAAGTCAATGAAATGGAAAAGGGGCGGGACGGGCAGACGGAAATGCAACGAATAGAAAGGACACGAGAAAAAATATCAGACCTCTATGATATCCTTATTTATGCTCATGGAATAAGAGCTTTTATTTTACTAATTCAGTCGAGGCTTAGACAATCTATTGTATTACCTTCATTGATACTAGCTAAAAATATTGTCCGTTTCTTATTACGCCAAGAGTCCGAGTGGGAGCAGGATATAAGGGAGATGAATAGAGAAGTGTATGTTATATGCACCTATAATGGTATGCCAGTACTAGAACCAGGAAGAAACGGAATTTTTCCTCAAAACTGGGCTACAGAGGGTATACAAATAATGATACGATTTCCTTTCCGTCTGAAACCTTGGCACCGATCTAAGATACGACCTTCTCGTAGGGATCCAAATCCAAAGCAGGAAAGTCCTGCTGCTTTTTTAACGATTTGGGGACTGGAAACTGACCGTCCTTTTGGTTCTCCTCTCGTAGGACTTGGTATTTTGTTTTGTTATTATTTTGGACCCCCTTTGAAAAAACTCCAAAAAGCAATTATAAAATGGAGTTTTCGAGTTCTAAAAAGTTTCAAAGAAAGAACAAAATTCTTGTTTCTAAAGGTCCAAAAAGAACCACAAAAATTGAGAGAGGATTCGAGTGAAATAAAAAAAGATTCTATAATCAATAATCAGATTATTCATGAATCATCCATTCAAACCCGATCTATGGATTGGACAAATTATTCACTGACAGAAAGAAAAATGAAAGATCTGACTGATAGAACAAGCACAATCAGAAATCAAATAGAAAGAATTACAAAAGACAAGAAAAATGGATTTCGAACTCTAAAGAGAAATATTAGTCCTAACAAAACAAGTTATGGTGCTCAAAAAGTAGCATCACTAAAAAATATTTTTCAGATATTAAAAAGAAGAAATGATCGATTAATCCGTAAATCACATTATTTTTTTAAATGGATCGTGGAAAGGATATACACGGATATCCTTCTAGAGAGCTTTCCATATATCATTAATCGTCTTACTAATAGTCTTTATAGGCCCATGATCATTCTAAAACTTTTTCGTAAATTCAAAAAAATATATTTTTTTGATACAAAAGAGAAAAAGATAATTGAGCGTATTTCAACTATACAAAAAAAACTTTCACCTTCTCGTATTCGTCATAAGATTCAGACGAAGTCGGCGGTTTCTTTTAAATTATCCCTCGTGTCACAGGCCTATGTATTTTACAAATTATCACAAACCCAGGTTATTAACTTGTATAAGTTAAGATCTGTCTTTCAATATGACGGAGCATCTTTATTTCTTAAGAATGAAATAAAAGATGATTTTCGAAGACAAGGAATAATTTCTTCCGAATTAAAGCATAAGAAACTTCAGAATTCTGGAATGAATCAATGGAAAAATTGGTTAAAGAGTCATTATCCATACGATTTATCTGAGCTAAAATGGTCTAAATTAGTACCGCAAAAATGGCGAAATAGAGTCAATCAACATTGTAGGGTTGAAAAGAAAAATTTAATCAAACGGGATTCATCTGAAAGAGAGGAAAAGGTTTCATTATTGCTAAATAAAAACGATCATTTTCAAAAAATGTATAGATATGATCTTTTAGCATATCAATCGATTTATTATGAAGATAAGAAGGATTCATATAATTCCAATATACATAAACCGAAATTTGTTGATATGGGGGGGAGTATCCCTATTACTAATTTTATAAGAAAAGATTATTTTATGTATATAAAAAATCCAGATAGAAAATTTTTTGATACGAAAGGTCTTTTTTATCTCAAAATTAATAAAGATAAAGAAATCAACCCATCCAATCAAAAGGGTTTCTTTTCTTTTTTTGATTGGATGGGAATGAATGAAGAAAGACTAAATCGTCCTGTATCGAAGCCGATACCTTGGTTATTCCCACAATTCGAGTTATTTTTAAATGTATATAAAATGAAACCCGGGTTTATACCAATTCATTCACTTATTTTTCATTTTAATGAAGATGTTAGTCAAAATAAAAATATCACTAAAAATAAAAAAGGGGATCTTATACTATCAAATGAAAAAGAAAAAAAATATTTTGAATTAGAGAATCAAGAAGAAAAAAAAACCATAGGTCAAAGAGATCTCGCATCAGATGCCCAAAACCGAGGGAACCCTGAATCTGTTCTCTCAAAACAACAAAAATATATGGAAGAACTTTATACGAAATCAGATATGAAAATGGGTAGAACGAAAAATCAACCCAAAAGCATTTGGACTTGGGAAATAGACTTAGATGCGTTCATGAAAGGATCTTTTGCTTTGCAATTGAAATGGCTGCTGAGTCCTTTGACTATGGAATTATTCGATTATGCGCTGTCCGTACTTGAATGGGAAAAGGAAAGCAGAATGACAACAAAGTTTGGTTTCGGCTTTATTAAGAAGGAGGAGTTAACTCTGGATCCAATGCTAATCCGGGATTTGAATCTTTCAAAAATCCTAAAAGAGGGAATATTTAGTATCGAACCAGTTCGTATACCTGTAAAACATAATGTAGAATTTCTTATGTATCAAACCATAAGGATTTCTTTGGTTCATGAGATTAAACAAAAAAAGAATCAAAAAAGATACAGAGAAAATATGGATAAGAATCATTTTGAGGAATCGATTGCAAGACATCAAATGATGACGAAAAATAGAAAAAAAAATCATTATGATTTGCTTGTTCCTGAAAATATTTTCTCGTCTAGACGGCGTAGAGAATTGAGAATTCTAAGTTGTTTCAATTCAAGGAATAGTAATTGTGTGGATAAAAATGCAGTATTTTGCAATGGGAACAAGGTAAAAACCTGTGGTCAATTTTTGGATGAAAGCAAAGATCTTGATAGAGATAAAATGAAATTAATTCAATTAAAATTCTTTCTTTGGCCCAATTATCGATTAGAAGATTTAGCTTGTATGAATCGCTATTGGTTTGATACTAATAATGGTAGTCGTTTCAGTATGTTAAGGATACATATGTATCCACGATTGCAAATTGATTTATGATACAATTGTCTTCCCCTACGATATATATCGGGTGGATAAATAACTGCGCACATGCCTTGTCTTACATCCTTTTTTGATACATGAATACTAATTCAATGACGTATCAATTAGATCATAAAATGAATCAATAAGGAAATTCGGATTGATTCTTGTGTATACCAAATCAAAATACCTCGCATTATTATTACTGATCAGTAAAATTCATATTCGTAAAATAAAAATAGTAAATTAATAAAAAAATTGACGCATAGAATATATAAAAAAAAAGATAAGAGGAAATGCGCCCCCCACCTACATACTTGAGACCTTCTCCTACAAAAAAACTTGCAACACCCAATCCATTTGGAATTCCATCAATTACTCGTCTGTCAAAAAAATTAACGAGTTCGGACAATCCTCTTAAACTCCGAATAATGTATATTGTATAAAAAGAATCTATGTAACCACGATGATGGGACCAATCATATATTACATTTTGGATTTTGTCCGAAAAAATTCTATTTTGATGCCTTTTGGCAAAACAATTTATTAAGGCAAAATTTTGTAAAGACGAATAAACGGGTTTATATAAAAAAGAGGCTATAACTATTCCAAAATAAGCTATACTAACTGAAAGGGTTGCATTTCTCACAAATTCAGACCAATCAAAAAATTTTTGACTATTTAATTTTTGCTGTAAAAGGTTTACAGGCGGGATTAACCACTTGGACAAGATATCCAAATCTATGCCACTTTGATTGAAAGGAATTCCTAGGAATCCAATGAACAAAGTAAATAAAATCAATACAAGTAGAGGGAATAACATAGTATTACCCGATTCGTGAGGATATAACGCAATTTTTTTATTGTCCCAATTATTAATAAAAAGAAAGGATTGCATGATTTCTTTTCGATTTTCGTGTGGATTCTTAAAAAAACTTTCTGTATTTTTTATTGGTAACAAAGTTAATAAAAGAAAATTCTTATTAAGAGGTTTCATTCCGTCTTGACCCCATAAAGATATTGAATAGAAAGAACTACTTTTTTTTCCATTGTAATTTTGAAAATGAACATTTAAATGGCCTTCAAACGTAAGTAAATAGATGCGAAACATATAAAATGCAGTTAATCCTGCTGTAGCCCAGGCTATTATTGCGAAAGTCGGTGAATACAACCAAGTATCATTAAGAATTTCATCTTTGGACCAAAAACAAGCAAGAGGTGGAATACCAGAAAGAGAAAGTGTACCTAATAAAAAAGCCGTTTTGGTGATTGGCACGTGTTTTTTTAAACCTCCCATAAAAACCAGATTTTGACTTTTATCTGGAGAATAGCCAACAATAGCTTCCATAGAATGAATAATAGAGCCCGAGCCTAAAAACAATAATGCTTTTGAGTAAGCATGAGTAATCAAATGAAATAAAGCAGCTCGATAAGATCCCATACCTAGAGCTAGCATCATATACCCCAGTTGAGACATTGTAGAATAAGCTAAACTTCGCTTAATGTCTTTTTGGGCAAGAGCTAAAGTAGCTCCTAAAATTACTGTTATTATACCTATCAAAGCGATTAGATGTAGTATGGCGGGGTTTACTATCAAAAGAGGAAAAAGTCGAGCGACAAGAAAAATCCCCGCAGCTACCATAGTAGCAGCATGTATAAGAGCCGAAATAGGAGTAGGCCCTTCCATAGCATCAGGTAACCATACATGAAGGGGGAATTGGGCGGATTTGGCAACTGCACCAGCAAATAATAAGAAAGTACATACAGTTCCAACGAAAAAGTAAACTTCATTGTTATAAATCAAGGTATTGAATATTTCGAACAAATCTCGAAATTCGAAACTCCCTGTTAGCCAATAAAGACCTAAAATTCCTAATAATAAACCAAAATCCCCCACACGGTTAGTCACAAACGCTTTTTGACACGCATTTGCTGCAACAGGTCGTGTAAACCAAAAACCTATTAATAGATACGAACACATTCCAACTAATTCCCAAAAAAAATAAATTTGTATTAAATTCGAACTAGTAACTAAGCCAAGCATAGAAGTATTGAAAAAACTCAGATAAGCAAAGAATCTCAAATATCCTTGATCATGAGACATATAATTGTCACTATAAATAAGAACTAGAATACCAACAGTAGTGATTAAGAGTGACATAATAGAAGTAAGCGGATCAACCAGGTAACCGAACTCTAAAGAAAAATCATTAGTAATGGTCCAAGACCATACAGATTGATACATAGAACTGCTATTGATTTGCTGAATAGACAATTTTATTGCAAAAATCATAACTATACTTAACAACAAAATACTAGGAAAAGCCCACATACGTCGAAGATTTTTTGTTGTTTTCGGAAAAAGAAGAAGGCCCGCTCCGATTAACAAAGGAACTGTAAGTGGAATAAAAGGTATGATCCATGCATATTGGTATATATGTTCCATAAAAAATAAAATTTGATTTTCGATTCACCGGCTCTTACCTCTTTCGAAAGAGATCAATAAAAAAATAAAGATATGCGATAATAGAATTTTATTTCTATTCAAAATCGAAATTATTAGAATAAGCATTTTATTACTATTCAATTCAAGAAATTCTCATTGGTCAAATGACCAAATAGTTATTTTTTTAATTAAACTATTGAAACCTATCACTATAGATAATATCACAAATTTCTACTTTTCATTATTATTTTGATAAATCCATAGATAGAAAAAGATAGAAAAAGGATAACAAATTAGACCAAACAAAAAAGTGGGTAAGTCTGATACTGATATGAATCACAAGATGTACTAAAATGAATAACCTAAATTAAGTCAAAAATTAGGAACTATTTTCATTTGAATTTTTTGTATTCAGAATCAGTTATTACTTCGCTGTAAAACTCTTTGATTGATTATCTTCTATTCTAGTCCAATAAAGCATATTTCTCTTTTTCTATACTAACCAAGACTTTACTTTTGACTTTATATAACATAAAATTAAAAAAATGAATAAAAAATAGAAAATTATGTCTACTTTAAACTAACTAACCAGTCTCATTTCAATAAAAAAATAATAAAAGAAAAAATGCCATGTATTTGTTAAAAAAAGTAAGGTTTTCCATTAGTTAATTAGGTAAGAATAGCTTACTTAACTCTTCTAACATTTATTTTAACTGAAAACCTTAGATGTGTTTATTATATGACATGTAAATAAAATACGAAATACAAGAAAAGTCACATAAAAAAACCAATTAATAAATAAGAATGAGAACGGAAATGAAAAAGTGGGTCTAGTAGAAATCTAAAGTTTGCTTCTTACTTTTCTTGTTTATGGTACATCGTATTCTATAAATAGAAATTTGAATAAGAAAAATGGGAGTCTCTTATAATCTGATATCTAATTTGTAGATATTTCTAGTTTTTTAATTTTTTATAAAAATAAAAACTTAGAATAAGAATAAAAAAAAGGGCCTATAACTAAAGAAAAGAATAGGACAGAAAGGTCCTTTTGCTTTGAATAATAGATGTCTTTCACATCCAACTATAATAACGAATAACCTATTTATTTTTGAATGGCAGTTCCAAAAAAGCGTATTTCAATTTCCAAAAAGCGTATTCGTAAAAATATTTGGAAAAGAAAAGGACATTCGGCAGCATTAAAAGCTTTTTCATTAGCGAAATCTCTTTCTACCGGGAATTCAAAAAGTTTTTTATACGAAAAATAAGTAATCAAATGAGAGAATAATCTGAATCGCTCTGCCTCAAAAAAACTTCTAAAAAATTCCCTTTAGCATTTATATTCATATATTCATAAAAAAAAATAAATCATTTCATATTTAAATGAAATGATTTAATGCTTTTTTTGAACTGATCAACAGGAAATAGACCTTGCTTCTCTCTTATGATATGTAAAGTCAAAATACGTCTGGCTGTATACAGTACTTTTTTTTTGAAAACTAGAAAATTTCACTACCCCTCTTTTTTTTAGTATATTTTATCATTTCTGGGATGGGGATTCTTACTTTCCCCATCAAACCTCCGGTTCCAATAGAAAATTAAAGTGAGTTTTATCTCTATTATGGAAGAGCAAATAAAAATTATTTAATGTTTTATACTTTATAAAAATAGCGCCATTGACGCCATTGAAGTGACTCTTTCAATCTCGACGATTAAAGATAAATAGGCTATTATGATTTAAAACAAGCCGCTATGGTGAAATCGGTAGACACGCTGCTCTTAGGAAGCAGTGCTAGAGCATCTCGGTTCGAGTCCGAGTAGCGGCACAATTTTTTAAGGATTCTAAAAAAGGATTCTAATAGTCCTAGAATGAATAATAATCACAATGAGATGAATTCTTAATTTCTATTTCATGATTTGTAATTGAGGGATCTCTTTTCTTTATATATATATATTCTTATGATATTTTTAACTTTAGAGCACCTTTTCAATCATATTTCCTTTTCGATCGTTTCAATTGTAATTACAATTCATTTAATAACTTTAGTGGTCAACGAAATAGTCGAACTAGATCATTCAGTAGAAAAGGGTATGATACTTACTTTTTCCTGTATAACAGGATTATTAGGTATTCGTTGGATTTATTCGGGGCATTTCCCGTTAAGTGATTTATATGAATCATTAATCTTTCTTTCGTGGAGTTTTTATATTATTCATATGATTCCTTATTTTAAAAAACTGAAAAAATTTGTAAGTGCAATAACGGCGCCCGGTGCTATTTTTACCCAAGGCTTTGCTACTTCAGGCTTTTTAGCTCAAATGAAGCAATCCACAATATTAGTCCCCGCTCTCCAATCCCAGTGGTTAATGATGCATGTAAGTATGATGATATTGGCCTATGCAGCCCTTTTGTGTGGATCGTTATTATCAGTAGCCCTTCTAGTCATTACATTTCAAAACAATATAAGTCTTTTTGGTAAAAAAAAACTTTTATTAAACGAGTCTTTGTTCTTCGGGAAGATCAAATACATGAATGAAGAAAACAAGATTTTCCAAAACATTTCTCTCTTTTCTCTTAGAAATTATTATAGGTCCCAGTTAATTGAACAGTTTGATCGTTGGAGTTTCCGTGTTATTAGCCTAGGATTTCTCTTTTTAACCATAGGTATCCTTTCAGGAGCCGTATGGGCTAATGAAGCGTGGGGATCATATTGGAATTGGGATCCAAAGGAAACGTGGGCATTTATTACTTGGACCATATTCGCTATTTTTTTACATATTAAAACAAATAGAAACTTGAAAAGTGAAAATTCTGCAATTGTGGCTTCTATAGGATTTCTTATAATTTGGATATGCTATTTTGGGGTCAATTTATTAGGAATAGGATTACACAGTTATGGTGCATTTCTATTAAAAAGCACCTAAATTGAAGAAAATACCTAACCAACTATAGGACAGGGTATAAGGTATATCCCATATACATATAAAAAAGCAACTCTCATCGAGAACCATTTGAATCACTATACTACTTGATTGAAATGGTTCTCACAAACGTTAAACTATCCGATTTAAATTTGAATTCGTTTTTTTGCGTTACGTAAAAAAGACAGTTTCAAATGGAAACTATCTATAAAAAAAATTAGATAGAATAGCTTCTACCTTCTCAACTGATAGTGAGAGAACGAAATCCGGGTAAATGCCAATACCTATTACCGGTAGAAAGATAGCGAGTGAAACAAATAACTCTCGCGGACCCGAATCAAAAAACGAGGAGTTTGCACTATTTAATAACTTATATCCATAGAACATTTGGCGTAACATAGATAATAAATAAATAGGAGTTAATATCATGCCAATTGCCATGCCAAAAGTAATTAAGATTTTTGACATTAAAAAAATTTTTTGACTGGTAATTATTCCAAAGAATACTATTAATTCAGCAAAAAAACCACTCATGCCCGGTAATGCAAGGGAAGCCATTGAAAAAGTACTGAAAAGTGTGAATATTTTTGGCATTGAAATGGCTATTCCGCCAATTTCGTCGAGATAAACAAGACGTATTCTATCATAACTCGTTCCTGCTAGGAAAAAAAGCGCAGCACCGATAAATCCATGAGAGATTATTTGTAAAATGGCCCCGTTGAATCCCGTATCAGTTATAGAACTAATTCCTATAATTATAAAACCCATATGAGATACAGAGGAATATGCTATTCTTTTTTTTAAATTACGTTGCCCCGAAGATGCTGAAGCTGCATAGATTATTTGTACTGTGCCTGCTATCATCAACCAAGGAGAAAATATAGAATGAGCGTGAGGTAATAATTCCATATTGATCCGAACCAATCCATAAGCTCCCATTTTTAATAGGATTCCCGCTAAAAGCATACAAGTACTATAATGTGCTTCTCCATGGGTATCCGGTAACCATGTATGTAGAGGTATAATCGGCGATTTGACAGCAAAAGCAATAAGAAATCCAATATAGAATATTATTTCTAGTCCCACAGGATATGATTGATTAGCTAACGTTTCCAAATTTAATGTTGGTTCATTAGAACCATATAACCCGATACCCAAAACTCCCAGTAACATAAAAACGGAACCCCCTGCAGTGTACAAAATAAACTTTGTAGCTGAATATAGACGTTTTTTCCCTCCCCATATAGATAAAAGTAAATAAACGGGAATTAATTCTAACTCCCACATTAGAAAAAAAAGTAAAAGGTCGCGAGAAGAAAATAATCCTATTTGACCACTATACATTGCTAACATCAAGAAATGGAATAATCGCGAATCCCGAGTAATTGGCCAAGCTGCTAAAGTAGCTAAAGTCGTGATGAATCCAGTCAGTAAAACGGGTCCTATAGAAAGCCCGTCTATTCCCAACCTCCAGTGGAAATCAAAAAAGCGAATCCAGTTATAATCTTCAACCAATTGTATTAATGGATCGTCCGGTTGGAAATGATAACAGAATACATAGATTGTTAAGAGAAATTCTAATATACATATACACATAGTATACCACCTAATTACCTTATTACCCCTATGGGGTAGAAAGAAAATTAATGAACCCGCAAATATAGGCAAAACTACAATTAAGGTTAACCAAGGAAAATAATTCGTGGTAAAGACAAAATACACTTGGACTAAAAAACCCGTACTCGAATAAGAACAAAATAAGATATATATATTTCATTTCGAGCGCGGGTTTTTGTCGGTAAACAAAAAGAAAAAGGATTCAAGTGGAGTTTTCTGGAACGTATCAATAAGCTAGACCCATACTGCGAGTTGTTTCATGCCATAAATAAACTCGAACACTCAAAAAATCGGTTGGACAGGCGGATTCGCATCTCTTACAACCAACACAATCCTCTGTTCTTGGGGCGGAAGCTATTTGTTTAGCTTTACACCCGTCCCAAGGTATCATTTCTAATACATCGGTGGGGCAGGCTCGGACACATTGAGTACATCCTATACATGTATCATAAATCTTTACTGAATGTGACATTGGATCTATACCCCTTTTTTTAATCTCATTAATTTCGATCTAGTATAACCCTGTATGTAAATTAATTACAGGTGCAAAGACCAGACGAATCGATGATTCACCAGAATTTTTTGAATCAACTTGTTTCTGGGTCGGTTTATAAAAGAGGTCAAAGATACTTTGATTTCTTACATTTTTGAAGATTCGACATACCCAGCAATCTAATTTGAAAACTACTTTTCAAATTTCTATAATAAAAAATATATAAAAAAATAAAAAATATATAAAAATATATAATATACTAACTACTACTTATTCAAAAAATTCGATTGATTAATACGAGTGGATTTTCTGTTACGATAAATTGCCGAAACAATAGCCGGGCCAATAGCTGCTTCAGCGGCTGCAATAGCTATAACAAAAATGGAGAAAATGTTTCCTTTTAGTTGACGACTATCAAAAAAGTCAGAAAATGTTACGAAGTTAAGATTAACCGCATTCAAGATAAGTTCAAGACACATAAGAGCTCTAACTAAATTTCGGCTTGTGATTAATCCATAGATACCAATAGAAAATAAATAGGCACTCAAAACAAGTACATGTTCGAGCATCATTGAATAACTCCTTATCAATCTTGGTTTATTTCAATATGAACAAAAATATCATTCAATCAAATATAACAAACAAATACAGAGCACAGAAGTATGTTAGTAATAGATTGACATTTATATTTTATATTATACATCAATTCAAATAGAATTGAATAGAAATGGATACGATAAAAGAGAAATAGAATAAAGTTTGATTTGGAGTGACGCTTTTTAAGATTTTAAACCTATTGACGGGCCACGGCAATTGCACCTATCAAAGCAACTAAAAGAATTATCGAAATGAGTTCAAATGGTAGAAAAAAATCTGTTGATAAATGAATTCCAATTTGTTGACTATTATTATTTAGCAAATCTTGTTCTATAATCTGGTTTAATTTTGTAGTCCAAATAATTCCGTACCATGACGTATTTAAAATAGTAACAATTAAGAAAACAAAAATACTGGTACAAACTAACAAAGTAATTCCGTCTCCAAGAGTCCAAAGACGAAAATTTTTGTCATATTCTAAACCGTTGATGAACATTACAGCAAATATGATTAAAACATTTATAGCTCCTACGTAAATAAGGAGTTGCGCAGAAGCTACAAACTGAGAGTTTGCTAGAATATAGAATAAAGATATACAAACAAGAACCAATCCCAACGAAAAGGCAGAAAAAATGGGATTGGTAAATAATATCACCCCTAGGCCTCCTAATATAAGACCTGATCCCAGAAAGACTAAAAGAAAATCATGTATTGGTCCAGGTAAATCCATTCGATGAAAAAAAGATATAAAAACTCTTTCATGATCTTATTGAACTGACCAGGAGAAAATAAGTTTCAGTTGATTTATTTAAGACACGTTCCTAGTTGAATGTGATTCGAATGGGTGCGAATTGATGTAGGTACAGCTAGTGTACAAACCATATTCTTTATATGAAAGACTAGCTCTAATCTAGTTGAAATCATTACATAAAAAAATATGAAATTTTCATGAACCAATCAGATCAATAGGTGTTATTTTAAATTTAGTTATTCACAAAGAAAAAAACGTTTAATTTATATAAAATCTTAGTTTAGGAATAAAAAAAGGTTCTTGAATTTATCAAGGTATTTCTTTTTTATTGAATTGAGGCCAATTCAAGATAGTTCGAGTTGTGTAATCGTCAATTATTGATATTGGTAAACGGCCTAAAGCAATTTGATTATAATTTAATTCATGACGATCATATGTAGAAAGCTCATATTCTTCAGTCATTGATAAACAATTTGTTGGACAATACTCAACGCAATTACCGCAAAATATACAGATTCCGAAATCAATACTGTAATTAAGTAATCGTTTCTTTCGAATATCAGTTTCCAATTTCCAATCTACAACAGGTAGATCTATAGGACATACACGAACACATACCTCACAAGCAATGCATTTATCGAATTCAAAGTGGATTCGACCGCGAAAACGTTCTGATGTGATCAATTTTTCATAAGGGTATTGAATAGTTACAGGTAAACGATTCGCATGGGATAAGGTAATCAGAAAACCTTGACCAATGTACCTAGCCGCCCGTACTGTTTGTTGACCATAATTCAGGAACCCAGTTACCATAGGGAACATATCCTAAATATCGATAATTTTTTTTTTCTTTTTCTTGTTTGGGACAAGTTATCAATCTAGTTACGAGTGAATAGAAAATCTTTTTTTTGCTTATATTATAGTGAAAGGAGTTGGGAAGAAGTTGTTAATAATAAATTACCTAAAGAAATAGGTAAAAGAAATTTCCATCCAAGATTTAATAATTGGTCCATTCTCAGTCTAGGTAAGGTCCATCTTGTTGTAATAGAAATGAATAAGAACAAAAAAGTTTTTGCTAGTGTAATGAAAATACCAATTGTTATTTCAAAGACCCCATCCCCTGCGTTTATTCCAAATAGATCAGGAACAGACATGTACGGAATAGAGAAATTCCAGCCTCCCAAGTAAAGAATTGTTACAAATAATGAAGAAACTAGTAGATTTAGATAGGAAGCAACATAAAATAAACCAAATTTAATACCTGAATATTCTGTTTGATAACCTGCTACTAATTCTTCCTCCGCTTCTGGTAAATCAAAAGGCAATCTTTCACATTCGGCTAAAGAAGAAATTATAAAAACGAGAAATCCTATAGGTTGACGCCACAAATTCCATCCCCACAAACCATATTTGGACTGTGCTTCAACTATATCAACTGTACTTAAACTGTTAGATAATTCTAGTCGGTGATAAGATCACAGTTATCATCGCTATTACAGAACCGTACATGAGATTTTCACCTCATACGGCTCCTCGAGGGTCCCACATAAATCTAAGGACTGCTTCAATATTCTTTAATCTTTCCATTTTTGTAGGATAGATAAAGTCAAAAGTAATCGAAAGGTCCCGAATTAGACCAATGGAATTCTGTCTGCTACACTAAAGGGCATCTGAATTGATCTCATCCTTTACTTTTTTTATTTAATTACTATTTTTTTTCCTTTTTTATCAAAAAAAAAAAGAAGTAAAGTATTACTTCGTTCCTGATAGTCATTCATTTTTTCAGTGGATAGCAGCATACTCTGGATCGGAATTATGGGGAGTACTACTTGCTGATTTCTACTAATTTAAAGCCCCAATTAGTATTTCGTTTATGTGGAATTTTCTTTTTTCCGATAACTTATAAAATCTCTATTACTAATCCTTTGTGTACCTTGGTGTTCCTAACTATCCACTGAGTTTTGCTCAATCTTTTCGACAATTCGTATCATGTATCGTAATAAATATAAACCATAGCACGAACTCCAAAGAATGTATCTGTTTAACCCGCTTCAAGCCATGATAACTAACCAATCAGTCTTGGGGTAAACGGTTTTTCTTTACTGCTTCTATTTGATTATATTAACTTTGGCGTCATTTTTGTACATAGGAAATGAGATTCAATTTTTTTACTGCGAATTTCCAAGCTGTTTTCTTTCACTCATATAACTATCTGGTTTAGTTCAGTTCATCAACTCGAAGGTTGAATAAAAAAAAAGTTTTCTATTCAATGGATTTAAAACTCTCGAAAAATTTGTGTAAATTTTATGCCTCAACGAATCACACGTAGAGATATTGATAATACGGATAGAGTTAATGGTATTTCATAACTAATAGATTGGGCAGCAGCCCTTAGACCGCCTAAAAAGGAATATTTATTATTTGATCCATATCCTGACATAAGAAGTCCAATGGGAGCAATACTTGAAATGGCAATCCATAAAAAAACACCATTACTGAGATCGACTAGAATAAGTCGATAGCTAAATGGAATTATTGAATAACTTAGTAGAATTGATATGACTGCTATGGCGGGTCCAACACTAAATAAACTTCTATCACCTCTTGATGGAAGAAGGTTCTCTTTGAAAAGTAATTTTGTTCCATCTGCTAGAGCTTGAAGAATTCCTAAGGGGCCGGCATATTCAGGTCCAATACGTTGTTGTATCGCTGCGGATATTTCTCTTTCTAACCACACAATTACTAGTACACCTATTGTGATTCCCAAAATAAGAATCACAATAGGTACAAGCATCCATATAGTCCCATAGACTTCTTTGAAAGATTCCAATATAGAAAACGAATTGATAGCTTGTACTCCTGTTGTATCAATTATCATTTCAACGATCAATTTCTCCCATAATGATATCTATGCTACCTAGTATTGTCATAATATCAGCCAATTTCATTCCTTTAACTAACTGAGGAAGTATTTGCAAATTGATAAAACCCGGCGGGCGGATTTTCCATCTCCATGGAAAAGCACTCTGATCTCCTATCAAATAAATTCCCAATTCGCCCTTTGGCGCTTCGACTCTTACATAAAGTTCTTGTCTCGATAACTCAAAAGTGGGGGCTGGTTTTTTACTAATGAATCTATATTCAAAATTATTCCACTCAGGATCTCTTACTCTATTAAAGCGTCGTATTTCTAAATTCTCATAGGGCCCCCCCGGAATTCCTTCTAGAGCTTGCTGAATTATTTTTATAGATTCCACCATTTCGCCAATTCGGATTAAATAACGAGCTAACGAATCGCCCTCCTTCTGCCATTGAACTTCCCAATCAAATTCGTCATAACATTCATAACGATCAACTTTACGAAGATCCCACTGTATTCCGGAAGCTCGTAACATTGGGCCTGACAATCCCCAATTTATTGCTTCTTCTATGCCAATAATACCCACCCCTTCAACTCGTTCTAAAAAAATAGGATTTCGCGTAATAAGTTTTTGATATTCACTAATTGCTGTTAAAAAATACTCACAGAAATCCAAACATTTATCTATCCAGCCATACGGTAAATCGGCAGCGACTCCTCCGATACGAAAATAATTATGCATCATTCTCATGCCAGTGGCAGCTTCGAATAGATCATATATCAATTCTCTTTCTCTGAAAATGTAGAAGAAGGGGGTCTGTGCCCCAATATCCGCCATAAAAGGCCCAAGCCATAATAAATGAGAAGCTATACGGCTCAACTCCAACATAATAACGCGGATATAGCTAGCCCTTTTTGGTACTTGAATATTTCCTAATTGTTCTGGTGCATTTATAGTTATTGCTTCTGTAAACATAGTAGCCAAATAATCCCAACGTGTTACATAAGGCAAATATTGTATAATTGTTCGGTTTTCCGCAATTTTTTCCATCCCTCTGTGCAAATAACCTACTACTGGTTCACAGTCAATAACATCTTCACCATCTAAAGTAACAATTAGTCGAAGAACGCCATGCATTGATGGGTGGTGAGGCCCCATATTGACTATCATTAGATCTTTTCTTGTAACTGGTCCAGTCATAAGTTTTTTCTTTATTTCTTCTTCCATGAATTACTGAAAACGAAAAGAAGTTCATCAAAATTTAAGATCGACTAAATAAAAGAAAAGAATTCTTCAAATTAACGTTTTTTTATCGCTCGAATATTCAATTGACTGATTAATTCGTTATAACGTACTGGATTTTTTTTTGAAAAATAAGCCAGAAGTCGTTGACGTTTTCCCAAAATTTTTCGTAGACCTCGCTGAGATGAATAGTCTTTTTTGTGTAATTCCAAATGTGAGCTAAGTCTCCGTATCTGATTGGTGAAACATAATACTTGAAATTCAACAGATCCCTTCTTTTCTTCTTGCAAAATAACTGACATGAATGCATTTTTTGTCATAACTTTAGAAATCCATATAATATAAATATATATATAACTTCATATATATATAACTTCAACTTCGTCAATTTTTTTATTAATTTACTATTTTTATTTTACGAATATGAATTTTACTGATCAGTAATAATAATGCGAGGTATTTTGATTTGGTATACACAAGAATCAATCCGAATTTCCTTATTGATTCATTTTATGATCTAATTGATACGTCATTGAATTAGTATTCATGTATCAAAAAAGGATGTAAGACAAGGCATGTGCGCAGTTATTTATCCACCCGATATATATCGTAGGGGAAGACAATTGTATCATAAATCAATTTGCAATCGTGGATACATATGTATCCTTAACATACTGAAACGACTACCATTATTAGTATCAAACCAATAGCGATTCATACAAGCTAAATCTTCTAATCGATAATTGGGCCAAAGAAAGAATTTTAATTGAATTAATTTCATTTTATCTCTATCAAGATCTTTGCTTTCATCCAAAAATTGACCACAGGTTTTTACCTTGTTCCCATTGCAAAATACTGCATTTTTATCCACACAATTACTATTCCTTGAATTGAAACAACTTAGAATTCTCAATTCTCTACGCCGTCTAGACGAGAAAATATTTTCAGGAACAAGCAAATCATAATGATTTTTTTTTCTATTTTTCGTCATCATTTGATGTCTTGCAATCGATTCCTCAAAATGATTCTTATCCATATTTTCTCTGTATCTTTTTTGATTCTTTTTTTGTTTAATCTCATGAACCAAAGAAATCCTTATGGTTTGATACATAAGAAATTCTACATTATGTTTTACAGGTATACGAACTGGTTCGATACTAAATATTCCCTCTTTTAGGATTTTTGAAAGATTCAAATCCCGGATTAGCATTGGATCCAGAGTTAACTCCTCCTTCTTAATAAAGCCGAAACCAAACTTTGTTGTCATTCTGCTTTCCTTTTCCCATTCAAGTACGGACAGCGCATAATCGAATAATTCCATAGTCAAAGGACTCAGCAGCCATTTCAATTGCAAAGCAAAAGATCCTTTCATGAACGCATCTAAGTCTATTTCCCAAGTCCAAATGCTTTTGGGTTGATTTTTCGTTCTACCCATTTTCATATCTGATTTCGTATAAAGTTCTTCCATATATTTTTGTTGTTTTGAGAGAACAGATTCAGGGTTCCCTCGGTTTTGGGCATCTGATGCGAGATCTCTTTGACCTATGGTTTTTTTTTCTTCTTGATTCTCTAATTCAAAATATTTTTTTTCTTTTTCATTTGATAGTATAAGATCCCCTTTTTTATTTTTAGTGATATTTTTATTTTGACTAACATCTTCATTAAAATGAAAAATAAGTGAATGAATTGGTATAAACCCGGGTTTCATTTTATATACATTTAAAAATAACTCGAATTGTGGGAATAACCAAGGTATCGGCTTCGATACAGGACGATTTAGTCTTTCTTCATTCATTCCCATCCAATCAAAAAAAGAAAAGAAACCCTTTTGATTGGATGGGTTGATTTCTTTATCTTTATTAATTTTGAGATAAAAAAGACCTTTCGTATCAAAAAATTTTCTATCTGGATTTTTTATATACATAAAATAATCTTTTCTTATAAAATTAGTAATAGGGATACTCCCCCCCATATCAACAAATTTCGGTTTATGTATATTGGAATTATATGAATCCTTCTTATCTTCATAATAAATCGATTGATATGCTAAAAGATCATATCTATACATTTTTTGAAAATGATCGTTTTTATTTAGCAATAATGAAACCTTTTCCTCTCTTTCAGATGAATCCCGTTTGATTAAATTTTTCTTTTCAACCCTACAATGTTGATTGACTCTATTTCGCCATTTTTGCGGTACTAATTTAGACCATTTTAGCTCAGATAAATCGTATGGATAATGACTCTTTAACCAATTTTTCCATTGATTCATTCCAGAATTCTGAAGTTTCTTATGCTTTAATTCGGAAGAAATTATTCCTTGTCTTCGAAAATCATCTTTTATTTCATTCTTAAGAAATAAAGATGCTCCGTCATATTGAAAGACAGATCTTAACTTATACAAGTTAATAACCTGGGTTTGTGATAATTTGTAAAATACATAGGCCTGTGACACGAGGGATAATTTAAAAGAAACCGCCGACTTCGTCTGAATCTTATGACGAATACGAGAAGGTGAAAGTTTTTTTTGTATAGTTGAAATACGCTCAATTATCTTTTTCTCTTTTGTATCAAAAAAATATATTTTTTTGAATTTACGAAAAAGTTTTAGAATGATCATGGGCCTATAAAGACTATTAGTAAGACGATTAATGATATATGGAAAGCTCTCTAGAAGGATATCCGTGTATATCCTTTCCACGATCCATTTAAAAAAATAATGTGATTTACGGATTAATCGATCATTTCTTCTTTTTAATATCTGAAAAATATTTTTTAGTGATGCTACTTTTTGAGCACCATAACTTGTTTTGTTAGGACTAATATTTCTCTTTAGAGTTCGAAATCCATTTTTCTTGTCTTTTGTAATTCTTTCTATTTGATTTCTGATTGTGCTTGTTCTATCAGTCAGATCTTTCATTTTTCTTTCTGTCAGTGAATAATTTGTCCAATCCATAGATCGGGTTTGAATGGATGATTCATGAATAATCTGATTATTGATTATAGAATCTTTTTTTATTTCACTCGAATCCTCTCTCAATTTTTGTGGTTCTTTTTGGACCTTTAGAAACAAGAATTTTGTTCTTTCTTTGAAACTTTTTAGAACTCGAAAACTCCATTTTATAATTGCTTTTTGGAGTTTTTTCAAAGGGGGTCCAAAATAATAACAAAACAAAATACCAAGTCCTACGAGAGGAGAACCAAAAGGACGGTCAGTTTCCAGTCCCCAAATCGTTAAAAAAGCAGCAGGACTTTCCTGCTTTGGATTTGGATCCCTACGAGAAGGTCGTATCTTAGATCGGTGCCAAGGTTTCAGACGGAAAGGAAATCGTATCATTATTTGTATACCCTCTGTAGCCCAGTTTTGAGGAAAAATTCCGTTTCTTCCTGGTTCTAGTACTGGCATACCATTATAGGTGCATATAACATACACTTCTCTATTCATCTCCCTTATATCCTGCTCCCACTCGGACTCTTGGCGTAATAAGAAACGGACAATATTTTTAGCTAGTATCAATGAAGGTAATACAATAGATTGTCTAAGCCTCGACTGAATTAGTAAAATAAAAGCTCTTATTCCATGAGCATAAATAAGGATATCATAGAGGTCTGATATTTTTTCTCGTGTCCTTTCTATTCGTTGCATTTCCGTCTGCCCGTCCCGCCCCTTTTCCATTTCATTGACTTCTTTTTGAATTTCTTCGTAGCTTTTGTTTTCCTCCATGTCATTTTTTTTTTGTTTTTTCAACCTCTTTCTTATTTTTGCTACGCTTCCTTTTATACCCTTTCTAAAAATGTCTTGTATTAGGTCGGAAATCTCAATTCCTGATAATATGAATGGTTCGAAAAGAACATCCCAAAAAAATCCTACTCTGTCGAAAAAAAGTGGGGAATACGGATATAAGAAAAACATTTTCCCCGTAAGGGTTTTACGTCTTTGAACACGCATAGAACCTGTGATTATGTCTCGACGAAAATCCGCTTCATAGGGATAATCTATCATATCCACTTCTTCTATTTCATCAGGCTTCGTCATAGCTTTGATACTAGGGTCGGCATTCTCTGGACCCTGCGTAAAAAGAACTATACGTTTCGCTTTCCTCGAGCGAATTTGATGATCTACTATCCACTCTTCCCCCTCTTCCGTTGTTGCAGTTTTTCCGAGTTGTTCTACCTCGCTGAATAATTTGTATGACCATCGGGGGACTTTTTTCTTTATTCCAATCGATTTTTTTCGAGTTGTTTTTTCCATGGGAGGAATTATGGCTGCATCGCATATTGTTTGAATGATGGGATCAATTATGACTCTTTCGATTAAAAATTTCAAAACTTTTTCTGGATCTTCTGAATCAATTCGTCTTTGTTCCGGAAATAAAGAAATTCCTTTCAAATTTGATGTT